TACTTGGTTGATTTTAAACACCTCTTCGGGGGTTTTCTAAAAGATTGTAAATCGTTGTATCGAAGATTTAAGGAAAGATTATAATGGTCGAAGGGCCATACTTCCCGACCCCTTCTACTACTAATACTAATGATTGGGTCTTAAATTCCATTAGATAGCCGGCGGGTAAGACAGTAAATCGAATTAAATTAGTAATTGTGATGTGAAAGGGCAGAAGATCTTTTAGATACCGTGTATACATATAAAGACTCGCGAGAATCTCTAGAGTGTTCGTACATTCAATCAATATTAACGTGGATAGATAAGTTACCCTTTTTCTAGAATTTCTAGAAAAAGTGCAAAAGGAACTAATTTTTGGGGGTCAACCCCCGATAAGAATATAATAGACTGTCTCCCGACTCTTTCACAGAGATGGCGATCTATCTATTTATGCTTTTTCTCTATCTTTTTACCTATAAAGGTCAACAAAAAAAGAATGGGCCTTAGTCTTCCTAGCGGATTTTACTTGGCTTTAGTCTTTCCTGATTAGAAATCCTAGAGGAATTTTTGAGAAGTGGATTTATTGAATTGGTTCGTCAACAGTCTTCGGTCAGCATCCCCTTTTGACTCTGCACCATTGATTCCACTATTATTAGTGAGCAATAATCGAATAATTCTATCATAGAGATGGGGGACATAATTCACATGGATATAGTAAGTCTTGCCTGGGCTGCTTTAATGGTAGTCTTTACATTTTCCCTTTCACTCGTAGTATGGGGAAGAAGTGGTCTCTAGAAGCACTACTGATTGAGTTGAGGAATCAAACTCTATAATTTTTTTATAAATCGTTCTGCTGACCTCTTTAAAATAAAGATCTCTTCATTTTCAAATTTCATTGGATTCAAGTGGAGGAATGTATTCTATAAGAATAAAACCCGATTGATCAGAACAAATCGATGTATCAAAGAAATAGAATTAGGCCCTCTGGCAATTCGATAGAGAAAATGAATATCGAGACTACGTATATCTACATATATGAAGACAATAAAGTAAAGTACAACTTTATACACTACAATCAGATTAATAGATAGTACAGTACGGTAAGAAAGAACTCGAGGAATCTTTCTTACCATACTATCGGATCTCATAGAATACTGCCGATTATAGCCCGTCCATTTCATTTATTCATTTAAGCCCAAAATTGGAATCCCTTTCCTTTGGTTTTTTCAATCATTGATAAGATCAAGTTTCATTCAAATTAATTAATTATAATTATTAATTATTTTGGCTGACGGTTTTTACGTAAATGATAAGTAGAAAAGCAGTAGGAACTAAAATGAAGAGTGCAGTAGCAATAAATGCAAGAATATTTACTTCCATAATCTCATCTTTTTTTACTTCACAATAACTCGGGATTTAATCCCCTAGAGATAATCAATCTTGCGGCCGTAAATTCACTGAATGAATTACCTATCGACGATATTGAATTGGATCAAAATCATGAATAACAATATCTAAACTATTAAATATCAATATCATGAATAACAATATTTAAGCTATTAAATCAATTCGTCGTCGAAAAGTGAATAGTATAACATTGGGAGATCCTTTATCCATACCGAATCCAAAAGAGGATTCCCAGCCCAATCAAAAATTCCTTTATTTAGCATTATGTAGCCTTCTTTTCTCTTCTTTAGTTTCTATAAGCTATCGAGTCTCCCTTGTACAATCATCAAATGTAGTATCATTTCACCACCTACCCCTTTCCATTAGTTACAAACTCCCAACAAACAAGACAAGCAAAGCGGAAAAAGAAAAGCTCTAAAGGCCTTTTTTTAATGATCTCATTTTCTTTAGAAGTGTAATAAAGCTGCGTCTCGGGAAAAAGATGAAATATTTCATCTTTTTCACTATTTTAGTTATTTTCATTTTCGTTTAGGGTTTGTTCTTTCTTCGACAGGACCCCGAAAAATAGAAAAATAGTAAGGAAAAAGTATTCATTCCAGTGCGAAAAAGGGGAGGGGGTTCCGTGATTGATTTTTATCTTTCTAATAACCGAGGTTATTAGTACTCGCACACATATATCAAATATCAAAAGCTCAGCGTCCAATTTGAATAAAATTTATTTTGAAACTTCACTTCATATTTAGTAATTACGGTTACACAAACAAAAATAGAGTCAGAAGGGGAGATTTTGTTAAAGTCAGTTTGTATTATACAAGAAACGAATTCCGTCTGTGGATATGCGCCCGAGAAAGAGATCGGACTTTGGTCCATTCCATGAACGGGGATCAATCCAAAAAGAAGACCCAGTCTCTCTTGGAATACTTATTATAATAATAATGCTACCAACCACTAATTGTACTAATCTACATACGGCTTTCGCCGATCAATCAGTCCTCGTTGAAGTGATGAGAAATGCGAAAGGAAAAAAAGAATCCCCTTGGGTGGGAATGAAATGCTGCGCCACGGCCCCTCTTTCACAGAAAAACGAGAGGCAGATTGGTGTACTTATTCGATT